GATAAATAATTGGAACGGTTGTATCGACCTTCCTCATATAATTTCCTATTAGAAATGAATTTTCTAGCATTTGACTCCGTACCACCAAAGAATTGAATGGCACACCGGAAAGATAACCCAGAAAGTTGATAGAGTACTTGGCTAAGTGGTTTAGATGAACCTTTCCTGGTTGAGACGACACATAAAAATGCCATTGCCATAAACGGGCAAGGTAATATTTCCATTTATTCATCAGAAGAGGCGTATCCTTTGAAGCTAGAATGGATTTTCCTTGATATCTAACATAATGCATGAAAGGATCCTTGAACAACCATAAGATGTCCTGAAAATCTTTAGCAAAGACTTCAACAAGATGTTCGACTTTTCCATAGAAATACATTCGCTCAACGAGGACTCGAGAAGAGGTTGATCGTAAATGAGAGGATTGGTTACAGAGAAAAAAGAGGATGGATTCATATTCATATACATGAAAATTATATAGAAACAATAAAAATCTTGGATTCCTTTTAAAAAAAACAGAAATAGAGTTCTTTGGAGTAATAAGACTATTCGCATTAAAATACTCGTGGAGAAAGAACCGTAATAAATATAACGAAGAGGCATCCTTTACCCAGTATCGAAGGAGTTGAACCAAGATTTCGGGACAAATGGGGTGGGGTAGTAGTACATCTAACACATAATTTAAATATAACAATTTGTCCTCGAAAAAAGGAAATATTGAATGAATTGATTGAAAATTATTAGATTTTTCAATTTCTTTACCTTCTAAAAAAGCTACCAACCGTAGGGAAAATGGAATTTCCACCACAACAGCAAATCCCTCTGATATAATTTGAGAATCCAACTTATTGTTGTACCAAAAAATTGTATTTTGGTTAGACTCATTAGTAGCAATACTCAAATTAATCGGTTGATACATTCGCGTAATTAACCGTTTCACACTCAGTGAACTAGATTTATTGTCATAACCCACACTTTCCAATGAAATCGTCGAGCTATTTAAACCATGATCATGAGCAAGTGCATAAATATACTCCCGAAAAAGAAGCGGGTATAGCAAGTCGCGTTGTTGAGGTCTATCTAGTTCTAAATAGACTTGAAATTCCTTCATTTGAAATTCGATTAAAAGAAAAGGAACAAAGGTAAGGAAGTTAGTGGGCGATCAAAGGATACATAGTGCGATACGGTGAAAACAAAGTATTGTAGTAAAAAAAGTCGATACCTTGAAAACGGGTCGACTCATCAACGGATTCTCTATCCTCTCATTTGCAGTTAATTTAATTGGTTTATGTTTGTTATACTATAACAAAGTGGTTAGAAACCCTTTATTTTTTCACTCCAATCGCTCTTTTGATTTGGAAAAAAAAAAACAACTATCTTTCTTTATCAATATACTGCTTCTTCTACACATTCATCTACAACCCATAATAGGGATTCACGAATACTTAGGACTCATTAAAGAAATCGATAATTCACTCATGGGAAAGCCTTTCCCCGCGTTAGGAACTAATATCTTTTTAACGTTTAATTAGATCGGATAATCATTCAAATTAAGAAACGAAGCTCGTTACTTTTTGTTTCCCTCTAATTGGAACCCTAGGGCTCTATCCATTTATTCACTCAACCCAACTTTGAATTCAATTTCTTTTGTTCCGCGCCAAGAATTCAAACTTGGTTTTGTATCGATTGAAAAAGAATCAAATATTCTCATAAGTATCCATTGATACGACATGCTGTTTTTTCCATTCATTCCTTTCAGGATCAGTCGTAGTCTTACAAACTCTCCCGAAGATTTGGACGAATCTTTGCTTCATAGAAATGTGTAAAAGATGCTAGCCGTACTTAAAAGCCGAGTACTCTACCATTGAGTTAGCAACCCAAAGAATTCGAATGGGTAGATAGAATCGGAATAAAAAGAAATAAACAAAATTAAATTTCACAACGGAATCACAATATAAAACTAGCAAGAACTAAAAAAAAAATTCTAATTGATTCTGAACATAAAAAGAAAAAAACCTATAGGACGGAGATAACTGAGTCCCTTTCTCCACGATCAAATTATATTTGTTCAATACACTATTGTCAACATGACATTAAATATCAAGATTGCGAAAATACTAAAAAACAAATAAATAAATAAATAAAATGACGAAAACAAAAAGAGTGAATTAGAGTGAATTCTTTATTTATTAAATAAAAGTAAAATAAAAAATAATAAATCGAATTTTATATCTTAATAAAAAGGTATAATAAATATCGAAATGAATAAAGAATATCTAAAGAATTAGATAAATAAAAAACTTTAGGAATCCTTTTTTAAATAAATACTTGCCGAGAAGTAAAGAGGTATGAATAGAACAAAAAGGGGGGATAGTCAAATAGGAAAGAAAAATTCTACAAAACTATATAAGACTCCTCCACACCCTCTTTTTTGTTCTATTCCTTAATAGAATTTCATTTTATTAAGACTAAGTTCTGTAAAAACCCCCGCTTTCTTTGAAATATCATGAACGGTTCCTGTAGGTTGGGCGCCCTTGTCAAGGAAATATAGAATAGCAGGAACATTTAAATGGGTTTGATTATTTATCGGATCATAAAAACCCACTTTCCGAAGATCTCTTCCTTCTCTTCGGGATCGACCATCAATTGCAACGATTCGATAAACGGCTCATTGGGATAGATATAGATGAAGAATATCCCCCCTAGAAACGTATAAGAAGTTTTATCCTCGTACGGCTCAAGAAAAAAATGGTTATAAGTGATAGTTATGTCTACGTATAAAATTAGAATAGAAAATAGCTCTAGAAAATAATCAAATCAATTAGAGATTTAAGTCCTTCTTTTTTTTTTTTTCTTTTTAGAAAAAAGAAAAAAAAAAAGCATCCGTACTCTCATAACTCAAGTTGGATAAGTTTCAAAGCCCAAACGAAAATACTAAAATACTTAGGCATTTCATTTCCTTTTTGAGCGGTCTCAAGCCACTTTCTTTTTTTGTTTGTCTCGTTTCGAATCGAATCGATTTTTTGATTTTTCATTCTGATCGAATTGTTGAGACAATTGAAAATGGTATTTCCTTGTTCCAGGATCCTTTATCTTTGCTTTAAATCATTGGGTTTAGACATTACTTCGGTGATCTTTAAAGTTTTTATTAGTTTTCAATTTTGAAAAAAAAAAAGTCAGCAACACACCCCCTTTTTATTTCTTTCTATCAAAGAATCATACGAACAATTGATTCCTACGGGATACACTTTTGATGGAAAGAGTTTTCCCAATTCCAACAAAATTTCCCCTTGCTTTTGTTTTGGATTTTAAAATTGCTCGAATCAGATCCTTTTCTATATCAAAATTTACTTACGAAGTTTTTTCCAACTTATTGATTGGTATTAACCCTAGATCCTTGCCCCTGAGAGATGAAGAAATCCCTTTACTTGAGCTCCATCCTGTCCTAGTTACATTACCACCCGCAAAAAGGTGAGGATTCTAATAGAACAGAAAAAAGAATGTCGAGCCAAGAGCCCATTCATATAAAATAAAAATGGTGGATGCAAATCCACAACAGATCATGTCCTTCAAGTCGCACGTTGCTTTCTACCACATCGTTTCAAACGAAGTTTTACCATAACATTTCTCTAGTTTTGAACTGGTATGTAATTGATTCCATTATGGAATCATGAATAGTCATTGCTTAAGTCTCTACACAGTCTTTTTCCTTGTAGATGGATGGAATATTTAGGTTGTTAGTCTTTCATCCGGAATCCCGAAATGAAAGATCAAATCATAATAAAAAAAGGGCGATTTCCGTATCTATCAGATTAGACTGAACAATTTTCGTTGGAAGTATTTATGTATATTGTATGTTAATTATTTAATAGTAAGGTAAGGTCTCACAAATCTTAAAAAAAGCGAAAGAAGATTATCATTATCTCTGAAATCGAAGGATAGCAATCCATGCATATAAGCCTTTCCTAAAATTTGGAGTCGTTTTTTGTCTAGGCTTCCGATTCAATAATTGTTCCCAAATTGAAAATAATATAAAATGTAAATAGACTATATGAATCACCCCTGTCTCAATTGTTATTCCCGAGATTTACAATTATTCATTTAATCATTAAATAAAGCCCAAAACAAAATACCTTCCGTTTTTAGGTTAAGGTCAAAGAAAATCCATTCGATGTGGAACATGGATTATTGGTTACTGGGATTTGGACCGACACGGATATTCCAATCAGTATCTTTCAGTGCTCCCTAACTCTTATCTACCCCCACCCCGAATTCTTTCTGGGGGGATGCTGAATCCTAAAAAAAAGATCTTATTTTACGGAATGCTATACTATTTTTTATAGATATAAAGACAAAAAGGCCCAGATTTAGTCATTGTTTCCTTCTAAATTTTTAGATTATGTCCGGCCTGGGACGGAAGGATTCGAACCTCCGAATACCGGGACCAAAACCCGTTGCCTTACCACTTGGCGACGCCCCATTTCAATTTCTATTGGTACTAATAAAAGTATTATTGGTATTGGTTATTTGTCAATTCCAGACCAAGCCCTAAAATTTGATTATTGTTTTAGTTTAGGATTATGACACATGTAAGTGTAAAATAAAACTTTTAATTTATTGATCATTCTATAGAATTCAATTAAGATATTGTATGAAAGTATGATTTCTTCAATTCTGACATGAGAATAGAAGGATTTTGGTTTTGATTGGGTTGGTTCCAAGAAGTTTTTTTATTGTCTACCTTAACTTTCTTTTCTTACTTTTTATCTTATATCACTAAGATATTAATAACTCAATCAAAATCCAATTCTCTCCAAAAAAAGGTTTGTTATGTTTAATATCTTTGGTTTAATGTATATCTGTCTTAATTCTGCCCTTTATTCGAGTAGTTTTTTATTTGCCAAATTGCCCGAGGCCTACGCTTTTTTGAATCCAATTGTAGATGTTATGCCAGTCATACCTGTTCTATTTTTTCTCTTAGCCTTTGTTTGGCAAGCTGCTGTAAGTTTTCGATGAAACCTTTAATTGGGCTAGAAAATTTCATGATTTATCCGAGTTAGAGAAAAAATTTTAACAATTGAGAAGATCAGATGAGTCTTACAATATGAACGAACCCTCACCTCAATTTAAACAGTGAAATTCTTGGGGAGCCACGATCTATTTTAATCCCTCCTTTTGTTATTTGTTGATTATAACCCCTTTTCACTGAAACCATATTAGAGCCAACCACAATGTTGAATTTGAATTGTGTTAATTTCTAAAAACTCTTTTCTATTTATAGAATCAAAATTCGAAAAAAAAAAAAAACTTCATTTCTTGATGTCAAAATCGGATATGTCGTATAAAAATATAGAATTTATTTTTTTCCTTTTACCCAAAAAATTTATTTGGAGATTGTATAATGCTTACTCTCAAACTCTTTGTTTACACCGTAGTGATATTCTTTGTTTCTCTCTTCATCTTCGGATTCCTGTCTAATGATCCAGGGCGTAATCCCGGACGCGAAGAATAAAAAAAAAAAAGAAGGGGTTGCTTGCTTTAGTCGTATAAATGTTCTTAGGGTTTTCTCAATTCCACATCTGTTCCTATTAAAAAAAGGAAAAGTGTTTACTCAAAAAGATACGAAGCGATCGACCGAAACGGAAAGAGAGGGATTCGAACCCTCGGTACGAATAACTCGTACACCGGATTAGCAATCCGACGCTTTAATCCACTCAGCCATCTCTCCTAATTGAAAAAAAAAAATAATAAAAATTACTATGTTACATTACACAAAAAATAATGCTTGAAAAAAGCCGCCCTTACTTTCTTTTATATCTTTACTTTCTATATTCTCTATATTCTCTATAATATCGAGAATATAGAAAGTAGTTTGATTATATAGCTCATAGAAAATATAGCTTATAGATGTCTTGCGTATTCTATTATATAAATAGATCGCACTGTATCAGCAATTCCATTTCTATCATTTATAGAAAATTCAAAGACAGAGAGCATTCAAAAGAGATAAAATAGAAAAAACTAAAGAAAAGAATATCTCTTTAATTTCGTTCACCGGAACCCTTTTTATTCCCACTTCAGCGGCCTGGCCTGGTCAGTATCCAGCCGGGCACTTTTTTTGTTCTAATGAAACATACCGCCAACCATAGAAAAATGCGAACCATAACATAAACAAAAATTTTTTATTTGGATTTGATTTGAAAACCTGAAATCCTTGTTATTGTATTCAAAGAACAAGAAAAAGAAGTACTATTTCCATTCCTATGAGGGTAGAGAATTAGAATCAAAGTGTCATTTCTTATTATTCTTTCATTTCTTTTTTTTTTTATTTCCATTTCTTTGACTTTTACTGGAAAAAATACTGAAAAAAAAAAAAAAAAAGAACTAGGGATTTTTTCACAATCCACTTGTTTTTGTCTTATGACTTAAGTTGTTTTGTTGAGCCATATATGTCAAAATTCGTCCAATAAAAGAGTTTTTTTTATGAATTTTTCAATTTAGTTATTTAACATTTAACCAAAAAAACTCCTCCTTTCCTAATTGCCTTAGGACTCCTGACAAAGACGTCAACGTTCCAATTTAGAATTTTCGTTTCATGATTATTTTGAATTTCTGTTCTATCTTGATTACATCCGATTTTCTTGTTCGACAAAAAGACCTTTTTCTACAATAATCCCATTGTAGCGGGTATAGTTTAGTGGTAAAAGTGTGATTCGTTCAAATAATCCCCTTAATAATTAAGGGGTCCTTCATTTTCATTGATATTCCAATCAAAAACTTTATTTCTTAAAAGGATTAAAGTTGAATCCTTTCACTCTAAAAAAAAAAAAAGATTCGGGGAAAAATATCCGTTCTCGTGATTTGTATCCAAGGGTCAATTCAAAATTGAAAATTTGGATTATTAAATTGCGAAACATAATTTTGTTTTTGAATTGGACCCATACTTCCAATTTTTAAGTCTAAGTAAACGATCCATGGATAAAGATAGAAAAGTCTAGTTTGAATCGTAACTAAATCTTCAAATTTGGTTTTTTATAAGTTCGATTGAAGCAAAATAGCTATTAAATGATAACTTTAGTTTACTAAAGACATCAACATATTTATATTCTATTTTTTTTTTTATTTTAGCTCGGGGGAAACAAAAAACTTTTCCTAAGGATTCTCTCAAATAGAAATAGAGAACGAAGTAACTAGAAAAATGGGGATTGTTAGAATCCCTCTCTTCTAGAGGGATCATCTAGAAAGCGAATTGTTTTGAATTCATTCAGACAAAAAAAGCTGACATAGATGTTATGGGTCGAATTTTGTTATTTCTCTTGCGGCTTCTATCTGGGAATCTATCCATCGTCCATAAAGGAGCCGAATGACCCCAAAGTTTCATGTTCGGTTTTGAATTAGCGGCGTTAAAAAGTATGAATCGACGTCGACTATAACCCCTAGCCTTCCAAGCTAACGATGCGGGTTCGATTCCCGCTACCCGCTCCATATTCTAATTCTATC